AAGCGAAGGCAAGCCAGCTCGTGCTTCTTCAGGCTTTCGTTCAGAAGATATTGAATCGCCTGCTCTTTCTTGTCTTGGTTGCAACCATGCCCTATATAATATAATAGAATCGACCATGATGCCCTTCCAATAAGGATTTTGTAAGGAATAGGATTCTATATGGCCCTTTCCTTTCTGTCGGCTTCGATACGGCTTTCTCTCTCTCTTACTTTGGCAACATGCTGGTGTATTTCATGCTGAAAGAAGACTTGCGTTCAGTTCACGTTGGAAGTTCCCCGTTCGTCGGTACGAAGAAGATATTGAATCCCCCTGGTTCCCTTGTTGTTCTATTTCACAAGACGGGTAAAGAAAGGAACAGATTGTCCCGAACAAGTACGAAAGTGAGTGTCTTTCTACTACCACAGAAAGCTTCGAAAAGTCGTCTTAGGCATTGGCGCTTTTGGACTCTACGCTAAGTCGTGATCGTGTAAATCTCCCTCAGGGGACCACAAGGAGTAGACATTCCCCCAACTCAGAATCATTTGGAGAACTCCGGCTCGTCCGTCACTTTTTACTTTTGTCTACTGATCCCGATTCCGCTGGGGTTTAGACGGATCCAAAGCAGGCTCGGGGACCGGCCTTAATAAAGGCATTTTTGGGCGGGAATTACTCTGTTATCTCGCATTCGTCATTCGGGGAAGACTTTTTTCATCTCTTATGAGATTTCAAAATCGAGAGTGTCCTGTGGATGACGTTCTGTGCTGTCCGCGCACAACCTTGAAAGTAGAATCCTCATATTCATATGAAGAAGCGTCGGATGAACTGCTTGGTATTCCCTCTAAGAGCGGAACTTTCTTTCTTCAATGGAATTGGGCCCCTAAGCGGCTTCCTTTGTTCTTTCTTTCTTTACCCATAGTCTTTTGCAAATAGAATAGCGTATTCGCCGCCCGAGCGTTCCTTTCTTTTCTTTCTTTACGCCGTTCGGCTTAGAAGAGGAGATGGAATGAAAATTACATAGTTTTTTACTGATAAAAGGTGTTTTACGAAAATTCCACCTTTTTTTCTAGTAAAAATGGCATACTTTTGGATCCACGTCTGTGATCCACGAAGAAAGACGCGCAACCTTAAGCGTAAGCCGCGCCATCTGCACCAGTTGCTTTAGATGCAGGAGCTGCAGGAAGAATAGCAGCTGCCCTTCCCTTCGAGCCAATGCCACTCAGCCGCTCAGCCATACCTCCTTTGTATTTGCAGTTTCAAGATTTGAGAACAGTACTTCACTTCGGTTACCATTTTCAAGCCCCGCGTTCTTTCCTGTCCCAGGTTCCATTAGTATGGAAGATTTTCCAAGTGAAATCTCCTAGTAGATGCACGAGTGAAAAAGTGCTTTCGTTGTTGTGGAATCAAAACCTTCGTATCTTAATGCACGTATTTCATTTATTCGGTTGCAGCTTCTCATTGCAACTGGTCACCGAGCAAGCCCTTCTTCTTTCAGTAATTCGCTTGACTGTCGGTTCATTTCAGTCCAGTAATTCCCTGCCGGTTCATTGCATTCGAGTCCCTTTCATTGGATGTCAGTTGCAGGAGAAGGGAACCCAAGTAATTCCATATCTATGGATGGGGTGGTACTCGGCTTCAACGATTGTGGCGCGAAATCCTTCATTGGCTAAACAATCAGATGTTCACGAATCGTCTGCCTGTGTGGAACGCCCTTCGACACAAATCTTTCAAGTCGGCCTAAAGAACCCAAATCTTGATCCGAGAGAGGAATCCCTTATCTTTGAGACTACCCTTAGGACTCTATAAAGTCATTAAAAATCTATTCTAGTGTCAATGCCCAATGATTATCTTATAATCTATCGCTCTGCGAGCCCATTTTTCTTTTTATTTGGTACATTGTTGGAACCTCTTGAGATTCGGGCAGTCGCTGGGCCTTCTTTCTTTGAGGCAATCGCTAGAAGTTTTTAGGGCTGACTTCGAGGGAGTTACCGACCCAATGTGTCTTTCCTTAAGGACCGCTTTTCACTATTTATTGGAGACTGATGGCGTAGTGGAGACGGCGCCTCGACTCTACCTTTCTATTTTCCTCGTTTGAATATGCAATTCCACTATTACAGGGCGATTCCCCTCTTTCCATCTTTCCTTTGACCAACGGAGCCTTTTTCGCCACTTTTACAGTGCGGCATTGGTTGAAGCCGCCCAAATCCTCCTGACTTTTCTCGAGAGCTTTTGGCCATAGTGGAATTTGTCTTGCCTTTTGATCACCCTAATATGATTATCTCATGACGGCGCGGACTCCCACGGGGGTGCTTTGCCTTACCTATGATGCAAGTGAAGTTAACGCTTTTTTTATGCTAATGTGCAGACGCCCTCAACCACGGTTTTCTACGTCAAGAAGTGTACATGGACTGAATCAAGTCTTCGAGAGTCATGATGATATCCTGGTCACCTATTATAACACACGATCCATCTACTTCACTCTATCATTAACCACTAGAACCTTGACTTATCCACTGGTGTGCTGACTGAGACGCATAACAAGCTGCTGAACGGCTCCCGCCCCATTACTCCATGCCAGTCGTGAAGAATGAAGACTTTCTCAGTAGGAGTGGTGAACCACTCATTGCAACCGGGAAGCTTCAAATGAACCACTCATTGCAACCGGGAAGCTTCAACATGAAAATCTATCTCTGTTCTAGTAGTCTTGCAACTTTGGCTAGGACATTATGTCCAAAATTAGGTAGTAAGATTAGTTAGCCACTCGGGATAATAAGAAATAAAGAATAGGCTTATGATTATTTTTCGACCTCCTAGTCATATTCATTCCGTCGTTTACTAGGCCTCTAATCTAAGTGAACGGTGTCACCGATCTTTCTTCCACGGATTCCAGATCTAAATAGCCAAGATACTACAGAACTCGGCTGCTTGCTTACCCGCTCACTCGAACAAGAACTCCAGCTTGGCCCACTTCTGGCTCGCTTAGCCCTAGCTCGAAACAGCCAACTCACTTCGCCTACGCAACGAAGAGAAGTAGTTTACTTGCTTGCTTAGCTCGAACATGCCAACAGCATTCCGTTCACTTACGCAACATTTACTCGTTTACTTGTTAGCTAGCGCTATTCCACACCTTTGCTTTCAGGGAATCTAAGGATCTGTAAAGAGATCGACTAAAAGGAGAGGAGATGAAAGAACGTAGTAAGTGGTGAACGAAGTTTACTCGCTCGTTAGAGGAAATAAAAACAGGCTCGACCGCCGGGAGAGGAAGTGAACGGTTGGCTCGAAGAGGGAAGAGATGCGCTAGCTACTTGCTTTATTAGAAAGCTAAGCGACTAGTTTACTGTTGAGAGGTAGCGAAGAGGACAGATAGGCTAAAGAGAGGTTAGCGCTAGCTAGTGTTAGAGAGCTTGCTGGATGAGAGCAGACTAGACTGACTTCCACTTCCATATTCCAGTTTACAGAAGGCTAATGGCTGGCTTGTTTGTCTAGTCCCACCTCTTCATCCTAAGCTCTTAGTTTCATCCATACACAAGCATCCCCTTCTCTCTAACAAGCAAGTAAGCCAACTACCTTATCTCATTAGCGAAGCTAGAGTACATGAGTAGACTGCTTTCTTAGTTAGAAAATTTTATTGATAAAATAACTTTTTCTCCCGGAAGTCTAGGTTGCTGCTCTTCAAGTTAGAGAAGGACTTACACCATCCGGGGACCGGCTTCGCGAGACCATTTCGGTCCACACTGGAGAACTCGGTCTCTCGGGCTAGGCTCTATTGGGCGGAGGATCACCTTTCTTTACTAGAAGAGCTGGAAACCAGACACTTACATACGTAATTAGAGAGGTGAACCAGGTTCTGTTCTGAGCCAGAAACCCCCCTTCCTTTAATTCATTTAAGCGATTCAATCAGTAGGAAAGTCATCTCACTGAACACTTTTTTATTCACACCGAAGTCTAGTTGATGTTTACATATGTAACTTAACCCCTTCCCTTCTTCTATTTATATTATAGACTTTCTATTCTGATCCACTTTAATTTCCCTTCTTACCGGAACTATAAATCCTAGAAGTAACTTTCCTGCTGGAACTAGAAGTAACCCGTGCCTAGCAGTCAACTGCGCCGGCTACCGCTAGCCGAAAGAGAACTGCTACCGCTCGATAGAGGAAGCCGACACGTACGGTTTTCCTTCACTTAACTTGAAACTTTCCAAAGCCGCTTGACTCTCTCGCGGAAATATAATAATCCTATCGCTTACGCCAAAATCTTGTCTTATCTTATTTAATCATCTATTCTCGGTTCCAATAAGTGGTATCCCCTTTGGCACCAGCAACAGCCTAGTGTCTTATTAAGATATTTAACCAACAGGGCTCAATCTAGCTCTTATCTACTTATCAGATCTTTAGCTTTTTGTGAAATCAGGCATGAAAGTGACTCTTTAGATTAGTTATGAGGTAGCAGTTATATCTATCATTCATTGTTCTTTGTTGGTTTCCTTTTATTCTGGGTGGAGTTTTCTTATCCGGTCGGACCTCCGAAACCACATGCCCCCCCGAAGTTAAAACAAAAATGGCAAATGAGCAGGGTCCAGGCCTTATATAATGAAATAGGGAGGGGTATTTTGCCTATTTCGTGACACAAGGCCCCAGCCACCTACCCACTCCTTCTAGTTGCTGTCGTGCTGCGCGCTTTGTGTGTCAGCATAACAACCACGTTCTTTATCATTTGATTTTCTTCACTGCAAGATGAAAGCAGTATCATGTACAATCCTCTCTTTTTTTGTTTAGGTAGTCAAGCCCTAACCCTGTGAGGGAGTCAATGTCAATAGACTGTTTGCGACGTGAATCGAGGCTAGGCGAACTAGGGCACTAATTCCACTGCATGTGAGGGAGGTTTGTGCAAGTGAATAAAATCTTTGGTAAGATAAGAGAAGTGTACAAAAGAAATCTTCCATTGTCAATAGTGAGCAGCTTCTAATTCCCCCGCTGGATAGGAAATAGGAATTCATCCATTTGGCGACAAAGAGTATAGTTAATGTACGAGAAGGAGGATGGCCAACCTGGTCATTAAGATTAAGAGAGGATTCTTCCCATGTATTTCATCTTACTCGATAGGATCCGATTACTGATTCTTAAACTGCTAGGAAGCATCGAAAGCAATCCGACATCCTGGGATATGATTAAGTCCTTTGAATTGAAAAGTGGGTGAAAGCGGTCTGGATTCCTCTAGATTCTAAACTGTGGGAGGGTTATGCATCTTATAAGAAAGTATGGGATCAGTCGAATCGAAGATGGACAGTGAATCAACAGAATAGGCTTCATGCCAACTCTTCAGAGAAGGAGCTGTTGTCGCCTTATCTGCTCGAACTTCTAGCATTAGATACCCACGAAGAGGATTCCCTTAATGGGACAGTTTAGGGAATGATTGCTGCTAGAGTAGAAAGAACGGGCAGGTTGCATCAATTAGGCTTTCGGAATCGAATTCCCTCTTTGCAGGAAGAATGCGCAGTGGGACTTGCGGATCGTTTTTTTCATCAATAGATGTCATCAGTAGAAGGAATATGCCCAGTTAGCACTATCTTTAGATATGTGTCATCTGTCTCTTCTCTGGGAAAAGATTACCTTCCACTTGCTAGGGAGAAATTGCCACTAGTCAGTGAGACCTTTGACACCTGGGTGCTAGACTTTGCTTTCCTCATCCGCTTCCTCTGTGGTTCGGTGTGGAAATCAAGGATTGGAAGCAGTTGCTCGTCCCAGAAACCTCTTATTCTTCCTTTGGCGGTTTAATCATCCTAAGCTACCTCACCGCAGTAAGTCCAGTCTATGGGCACTTAGCCCAAGGATAGAGACAGGGCTAATGCTTCGGTCATACTAGATGACGAGGCTTACCGAACTACCTTTTCCGTAACTCAGAGACAGGCATTGCTACTATAATAGTTGGAAGGGAAGAAGGTAATCAGTAGAATGAAGCTTTCCGTGCTATCGGTTGTTCACATTCAAGCATGAGTTAGTTCAGAGTCGGCAAGGGGAATCAGAGAAAGGTTAGTTTAGTCAACAATCATGACCATGGGAACATTTGTTCGCTTTCTAGGTACCCCCGAATCTACTAGTCATCGCCTTTGAGCTGGGAAAAGCATTTACCTGGAGTCGGCTATTCCTGATTCAGCAAAGGAAAGAAGCCTTGATCCCAAGACTGACTCTAATCGTGATTTTTACTCTATTATGATACCTCCCTCTGTCGCAATAGAAATCGAGAATGGAGGTTACTTCGCTACCTTTCTTGGTGAATAATATTTCTTTCTTTGGTCACATAAGCTTGAACCACTCCGGGGAAACATACTTTGATATTCTACTCTCTTCTAGCCTTCCTCTAACAGATTCAATGGCATCGCTTATTTGTTTCAAGCATGAGTGACCGGAAGAAGACTTTCTTCTTATTTAAGAATTCCCCTAGTCGTTCTTTTGAGAATTGCTAGTAGTTCACTCACTGCGAGAAAGAGAGAAATTGGAGATTGTGTAATAGGTACCTACTTCCTTGAGAGCTGGGTAACCAAAATTCCAGTAGCAAATGAAGAAGAGCTCAAAGTATTCGTTCCTAGTCGATTCTCTAATTAAGATATAGCAGTCAACCATCAAGAAATCATCAACTATTTCACCGGGGATGAGCTCTATGGCTAATTCGTTCGGCTATTCTATTAAGTAAGGATCAACTTAAGCTTAAGCTAGAGCAGCTCCTTCTATCACATCGGATTCTAGTAAAGAGATGGGCCTTCTCGTCTGATCTCTGCATCAACAGGAATGCGGGAAAAGCTTCTTCTCGCCCCAGAGTCCCTAGCTGCCTTAAGCCCGTAAGCGACTTCCTTTAGTTGAACTGGTGGCTATATAGGTCAATTGAATCTTAGCCAGTTTCTTCTTTGTTCGAAAAGAGCTACTCCGACTCGACTGTCAAGCAAAGATCTAAGGCTTTCTTTGCTCTGCCTCTGGGCGCAAATGGATCTAACTTTCACTCAAGAGTGAAAATGCCAGCTATCTTGCTTTCTCTTTGCCTCTCTCTGAGCAAGGTAGGGTGCTATATACACCTTATTTATGTGATTTTCTGCTCTTAGCGGATTGGATGCTTTCGATTCCTTAGCAGAGCTAATTCTTGTCTTTGCGGAACCAGAGCTAATTCGATCTTCTCCTTTCTCTGGGTACAAAGAAGACCAAGTGGATGGAACAACCCTCAGACCCAATCGACACAGTACCGAGCCAGAGCTGTCTAACAAGGGACAAGAGACTATTTGTTCACAGCTTCACATCCTAGTGCCAAGGTGCCCAGCTAAAGCCAAAGGGCTGATTCAATATCACCGGAGTCGTGAACAGAGAAAGCCTCGTCTACCGCTCCTCGGGTCAACACCAAGGCAAGATCGATGCTTATAGCCGGAAAGACGTCCAAAAGCATCAATAGCTTCTTCTTCTATAAGATCTGCTGCGGATGATATAGCAGCTCCTAGTCCGACAACTAGAGCCAGAACCAAGGATGGCGCGAATCGCTCGAATGCAGAGATTGGCCAAGAGCTGAGCAAGCGAGAGGACCGCTTACTCCTTTTGTTCTCATTCCCGGCCAACCATGCCATGAAGAGTCGACAAGAGCAATCGCAGCTTCTTGAATGCCTCTTTCTACGTCAATTTCTTCTTCAATAGCTGGTCCTATTCTTCCAACAGCTAAATCTCGCCTGGTCTTTCTTAATTAAGGTGAGGATGGCACGTGCTTTCCTAAATCCATTTCACTCAAACTCCTTAATCATTGAACCCGGATCGGAAAGTGACTCCCCTAAGGCTTACTCAGGTAAGACTTCTTCCTTCTCCCGGATGAAAGAGCTGCTTCTTCTTAAAGAGTCCTAACCGGATCGGAATAAATAAGGGGAAATGTCGGCATAACCACTTCTATTTCATCTGCAGCTCTTGCCGTTGAAGGAATAAGTGTTGCTTTGGCTTGATTGCTTTCACCAGGTCTAGCTAGGCTGGGAGTCGATTAGCCCGAGTTGTGTTAAGATAAGTGGCACTTTCATTTGAAGTAGCCATCGGCCAGGTCTTGGATGCTGAATTATCGGTCTTACCACTTGTATCGATAGACCCACTTTCATTTAATGCTGAGGAGATTTATTTTCAATCAAATCCGGATCCTGATCTTCGAACTTTCTCTCTGCTTGAAGTCAAAACAAAGCTTGAACCAGGTCACAGGGAAAGCTTTTCTTGCTAATCTGCTGATATCGTAGCGTAGTAAAGGTAAAGTAGCTTAGCCTTTCTATTTAGGAGCGCAGCCTATTATAAAGAAAAAGATAAGATGAAAAGCGCTACGCACCTCTTAGTGGCAAAAGCCTATCCTTTTTATAGTGATATTCTCTCCCTAAAGCGAAGAAAGCTCGGCGCCATCCCGCTACTGTCTAGCTGCCATACCGCTGAGCGAGGGCAATAACTTTAGTAAAGCAAAGACTAAGACCTTCGTCGAAAAGAGTCATTCCCTTCTTCCTAGTCATAGGCGAGGGAAAAAGAGGTCGAGCTGGAGGGAGCCTTCTTCATATGTGGGATTGATTTGGAGAATATAAGCCCGTCCACTGCCCTGCTATGAGTTGACAGTCTCAGAGGCAGTCTTCCTCGCATTTACTCGACTTACTTCGCAACTTAAGAACTAGCTCAATCTGAACCGATTAGTCTGCTATTCAAGTCTTCTCCTTAATCCCGGAAGGCAGAAGGAGGATTAGATCTCGGTGTGCTTTTTCCCTTGACACTCATAGGTCGAGTTTCGGCTCGATTGACGGATTATTTTACTGGGGATAAGACTACGTGGTTAAAGAAGACCACCTCTATGGTGCGAGATTGCTGTTAGAATAGAAGCATCGGCCCGGGCCAATATGCTGATTGCTGGGAGTATAGTGCGTATTCATTTGCTAAGGAATTTGTTTATGGAGCGCCAGCTCGTTGTGATCCTGCCGCGGCGTCAGCAGTCACCTGTTGTCCACAGATTAGTCAAGACATATAAATCCTCCTGAATGGAAGCGTCAATCACCGTCACCAAGGTGGCTTTGTCACTCTGCTTCTCTGGACTGCTATCTTCATTCTGAGTCGAGTCTTCTTTAATTTCAGCAATGCTAGGGCGTCTGCATGTTTGTTTTCTGAGCGAGGAAGTTGACATACTTTGAAAATTATGAACTTCTTCATATAACTCTGGACCAGACTCAGATATGCCATCATTCTTTCATCTCTGGCTTCGTATAGCTTGTTGATCTGGCTGACTCTCAGCTGATTGCCATTTTCAGAGGAAAGGACTTCACCTGCCTTCCCCTCTGATTTATAACTTGTAGTCGACTTTCAGGAAATGTTCGGAACAAGGATAACAGAGCTAAAGCCGAGGTCTTGTCAGAGCCTGAGTGACGAGCTAGAGTTGGAGCTATGGATAGTGACTGCTATCTTTCTATATGCATTCCTAGTAGGAGAGCAACTACCGCTGTGTAAAGATCAACTCCTGCTGCTATGAGTCTCGTCTTCGTGGAGTTCCCGGATGATAAGGAAGAAAGATGGCTTGGATTTACAGATAGGGGCTTTCTCCAGAATCATCTCCAGAAGACCCTGACCAAAGCTATCGCATGATCGAAATGCAAGAGTATATGGAGCGGCAATGCATGAAGCAGAGAAGGGAATACTATCGGGATTTAATCATTTCACATGAGCGCAAAGCTGATGAAGCGGCATCCCGAAAGCAAGGAGTTTGTGTCTGTTCCTGCGGATAGCATATTCATAGGTAAAGTAAAGAAATCGTTGGATTTGAAATCGAAGTCTTCATCCTCTGCATGGCAAGGTGAGAGGTAGGGCTTAACGGGTTCGTCGAAGCAAAGCGCCAAAAAGGGTTCGTGAGTTTGTTCTAGGCGAGCAGCTCTTCTTTCAAGGCTGCTGGGAGGAGATCTCGCTCTCAATTCCTCTAGTCTAGGCTGTTCTCGCCCTTTCCTCCGTCTCTTCCTCTTTCTTCTGTGCTCTGAGCGCTTCCCCAGTCCGAGGGC